CGTCCATCCCATCCGTAGTGGGTCCCACCCCAGGAGGAGAGGAAACCACCTTATGTAGGTAGGTAGGCACTCGCTCAACCTAACAGTAACAGAAGCGGGGGAGAAGCGACAGCGAACCAGCGAAGTGAATGAACGAAGCATTCATTTGCACCATCGAGGAGCATAGAGGAATTGAGAATTCACTTCTTGATTCAAAATTAAGTGCAACATCTAAGGTATATATACCTGTAATCTGAAGAGGAGGAAACTACTCGTATGCTTTCTTCTCCTTCTTTGGCTTTCTTTTGATCCCTGGAGTGGAGAAAGTCTTGACTTCGGGGGAGGAGGAAGGAAGCTGGCACTTGGAAAGAAGTCGTCGAACCTTGGGATAACGTGGGCCCCGACCTGGAAGGCTCTCCCGAACCGCTTGCCCGTGATCGTTCAGAATAGTTCCTCGTCCCGTAGGAGGATGATATTCTATTTATACTAAGATATAGGGGCTCTAGCTAATATGACTATCTTGCTTCCATAGCATCTGTGAGAAAAAGAAATGGGTGGGGCCCCGGTGCCGAGGTTGTCCAATCCACTTGTAATGACTGCCCGCTTCTTCTTTAGAACCATAGTGGAAGGTAGTCCCTACAGAAAGGAGAGACTTCGATGCACTCTACTTCTAAATCCATTCTAATAAGCCCCTTGGAAGAACCTTAGAGAACTGAAAGGCACTAAAGGAAATTCATGTAAATACTAAAGGCAGAAAGCTGTAAGAGCCTAGGGGCTTACTAGTCCTAGCTCTCAATCAAGGGAAGCAAGAACTCAAACTACTATGCTCCTCTTTGCTCTATCTCCTCAGCTCTGCCCTAGCAGCAAGATATAATACCATTAAATATATCCTCTCGTGCTATAACACTACAGGAGCTATTAGAGTCCTTACTAAAGTCCAAGTGCATTGGAATGAAGGTAGCTTGCTCCTAAACCTAAGAGAGAGACTTTCTCTCCTACATTCGCTTAACTCGATATAATTGGTTCGATCCTAGCTTGATGTAAACTTCAAGCAAGACAAGAATAATAAGAAAGGGATTTACTTTTAGGCAACTCGATGCTTTTCGAGGAGGAAGACGTCACTTTAACGGAGTCGAGTTCCCCTTTGGTTGAGGACAAAGAAAGCTGTAGCTCCGGCCCAGTACACGACTGAATACTTCTTCTCCGGCCTCTTTCATTTCCTTGTGAACGGCTCTTTTCCATCATTAAAGATGATGATTGTACAAGGGAAGCTCCTTGGGAAAGTGAGGCCCATGAGGCCGATGTTGATGATTTTCTAACGATGACGATGAGGGGTCGGTCGGTTTTTCTTCATTCGAAATCGAGGGCCCTTTTTGCACTAGTGTACACTGGTTTCAAAAATGGAAGGGGATCACAAAACATTGTAGCCGGATAAGCAAAAAATGGAGTTGACATCATTGAGTTTCAATACCATACTTTGACGGAGTCGATTTCGCCTGATGTTGCTGTCCTGCTTTGTTGCTGTCCTTGGGGGCGCCAGTCCGGAGTAGAATTGAGTTCCTGAGTGACTCTCGTTGCTTGCCTTCGGTTTAGTTATGAAACTACTAATCCGTGTCCTTTCTTTCTTCTATTCCCGTCCGCTTTAGTTATGAAACTACTATTTGGCTATGCCCTCGTTGAGGGGTCCACTGCATTCTTGCTCAACACTATTTACGTATTCTTTCCCGGCCTAAGGTTCCTTTCTTTCTGATTCTCAGACTGATTCTTCGCGTCAAGCGAGAAAGCCAAGCGGTCTCAATCGTCAAGCCTTACTTTAGAGGTATTATAAAACGTCAAGTCTTAGTACCATATTTCGACTCTAAAATCGAGGAACGAAAGCCGGCCGGAAAGATTCTCTATTTCTGAACGAAAGACTCCAGACGGAGATTCATCTGATTCATATTCTTCGTATCGAAGCAAGACGGACCAGGAACGGTACTCCTATTTAGCTATTCCCTCAACGAGGGGAACTTTCGAACTTCTTCCCCTATTGTTTAGTAAAGAGAATTCCCCTTAGTCTATGCCCCCGCCTACTAATCTTTTCTTCTTTCCGGCTTCTTTCATAAGATTTCACTATGGGTCTTTCGGGGCCTCCCTTTCCAAAGCAAAGGAGATTACCTTCCCAGAACAGAACTTTCTTCCTCAGAAAGTCCAGGACCAGAACCTTCAGCCTCAAAGGCCTCTCTTTCACAATTCTTTGGAACTCTTGTCCCTTCACTCCTTCCCAGAACGTAACCCTCGCACTCAAGGAGCTTACCTTGGCTACAAGCCTTCCCTCGTCCTCAAGGACTCCCACACTACTCAGTCACTCAGTACAATTCCAAAGAAAGGTTGGGAATTAGGATATTTCATTTTGCGGATGTAAATCGGTGAAGTTATTCTATTTTCTTTTTTATCAAATGTTCCGCAGTTGACACTAAATCGGCCTTTCTTGCACTTTGTTCCGCAGTTGTAAGGCTTTTAAGTTCTTTTTTATCAAATGTTCCGTTTAGCCGGTGTAAGTCTTTATAAGCCTTTCTTGCACTTTGTTCCGCAGTTGACACTAAGTCGGTGAAGAAGAAGAAAAAGGCAAGTAGGCCCTTTCTTAAACAATTCCATTGGTCTATTCCCTCTAAGCCTCCTAAGAAAACAAGAGGACTCCAAAGCAAATTCCTTCCCACCCAGAACGTAAGCGTCCTTCTCAAGGAGCTTCCCTTCGCTTTCATTTTGACAAGTTATATTATTTCGCAGATGACACTTGGTCTTTACCTAACTTGTTCCGTTTTGCCGGAGTAACTAAATCATACTTTCTTGCACTTTGTTCCGCAGGAGTCAGTCCTCTTTTGACCCGTTTAGCAGATGTCAGTCCTATTTTAGAGGTTCTAGCACTTCATTTGGCAGGTATTTTAACGCACTTTGTAACCGAAGGTGTAAGTCCTATTTCGCAATTGAGACCTGGAAAGAAGGCATTTTTTCGCATTAAGGTATCGCTAGTTGAGACAGCCTAAAGAGGGGCTTAAACAGGGGCTTTCGACTAAAGAGAGAGGCATTGAGACGACCCACTAAGTACACTACTACCTATGGAGATAGCCTGAACAGGGCTTGTTACTCAACTCGTAGAAGTTGACAATCCAAAATGAATAGCAGTAGCCTAAGCATCAATTATAGCGCAATTCCCTCTATTGTGACTGATTCACCTAACGCCATAGCGAATATCACAGCTCCAATCATAGCAGCCAATGCTACTGTTCGAGTGTTTGGCTTAAGCTGCAACGGATCAATCAAATACCGGTCAAATGGATTACTTGGTTGTGTATTCCGGAATGGACGAAAACCATTCGACCTCATCGGGCACTCCTTCCTAAAGTGCACTCGCTCATCAGTCGTAACACTAACGCACTCCTCTATCCATCTTTCTATAGAAAACCCCGGAAATGTGCTTACAGTCTTTAATGAAGCTCTACTCTCTCTTGTAATTCATCCCGCTATTCCTGACCGAATGGAATTACGTAAGGGACGTCATTAATAGACTCAAAGATGACTTCCGTAGAGGGACTGATGCTTGCTACAGATGCGGGAAGCCTGGTCGCTCGGGATTGTCGCTCGAACCAGGGAAAGGCTCCGGCTCCAGCTAGAGGCGGTGGACAGAGGAAGACGGCTCAGGCCCGTGTGTTTGCACTCACACCTGGTGATGCAGAGGCTTCGAACGACGTCGTCACAGGTACACTCCCGTTATTTTCTCGACGATTTGTTCGATTCTGGAGCCACCCACTCTTTTATATCGCATGTATATGCTCGGTTCTGTGCGGAGAAAGCGGAGCCGTTGGACTATGATCTGGCAGTGGCGACTCCGGTGGGAGAGTCGGTGATGTGTAGTTCTGTGCTCAGGAGTTGTCCTATTAGTATCCAGGGTAGCCTGCGGATCTGATGGTATTCGACATGCACGCTTTTGACGTCATCTTGGGAATGGACTGGTTGGCGTCATTCCATGACTGTCTAGACTGCTTCAATAAGGAAGTGGTGTTTAGACCCCCCTGATGGATCGGAGTGAAGGGGCTATTCTTAGCGGCGAGCGGAGCGGGCTAAAGGTGTATCAGTTGTCCGATATCGGCTTCGCCTTTGATCGCCCTTTTAGCAACTAGAACCCCCTCTCTGCGGTCAGTAGTTAGCTGTGGAGCTCCTTAGTCAGAGTTCACTGCCAAGCGTCATCTGGCCCGAGCGTAACGGTTTGAAGTATGACTCTCTTTTGCTAGCTTTAGCTGTGTAGCTCCTGTTGGGTAGCGGAGCTACACCTATGCGTTAGTGCTCTGCTCTGATCCGGTAGTTTAGTTATAGCCTCTATGCGCCTCTGTGCTTTCAGGGTTGTCTGCAAGTCTTGACTCTGATGAGTGGAGTGAAGAGGCTCTCCAAAGAGAGGCCCCGAACGGAACGGGGTTGCCAATCAATATAGAACGCGCGGCCGCCCAGTCAGCTTCCAAGCCGTAGTGCGCTAGCGCGCCCTGGAGTTTTTAAGCAGGAGCAAATGACTACGGCGATGAGTGAGTCAGTCAGTAAGTCAGTGAGTGAGTAATAGGAACCTGTATCGCTCCCCACCTTGGTCCACCTCATGTCAATTAAGCAAAACCCAGAAGAGAGGCTTCGAGAATACCTCAGTCGCTTTAATAGTAATGCACTCGAAGTGAAGAATCTGGACCAATCTGTGGCTCTAGCTGCTATTTCCAATGGATTGAAGGGAGGTCCCTTCTCCTTTTCACTCTACAAAAAGCCACCTTCTACCCTAGCTGAACTCCTCGGCTTCCCATTCAACAACAGCAAGAAGACGACTCTAGCCCGCTGAAAGCTTTGAACATTCGCTTTTCTCGGGTTCCTAGCCCAAAGGTTCTAGGGTTCGAGAGAGAATTCCTACTATAATAGTTGGAAGGGAAGAAGGTAATCAAATCAGTAGAATGCTGCTTTCCGTGCTATCGGTTGTTCACATTCAAGCATGAGTTAGTTCAGAGTCGGCAAGGAGAATCAGAGAAAGGGCAGTTTAGTCAACAATCATGACCATGGGAACATTTGTTCGCTTTCTAGGTACCCCCGAATCTACTAGTCATCGCCTTTGAGCTGGGAAAAGCATTTCCCTGGAGTCGGCTATTCCTGATTCAGCAAAGGAAAGAAGCCTTGATCCCAAGACTAGCTGCGGATTGGATTCTTCCTTTTATCCGGACTGACTCTAACCGTGATTTTGACTCTATTATGATACCTTCCTCTGTCGCAATAGAAATCGAGAATGGAGGTGACTTCGCTACTGGTGAAGAATCTTTCTTTCTACCATACATACTATCAGTCCTGAGGGAGGAGTTTAGAGGCCTTATAGTAGCACGGACTTCTTTTTCTTTCTAGGTCATGCGATCTTCTTTTTCGGGATCTGAATATCTCCATACGAACATATGAGTTCGTTTAATATGTTATCCGTCCCAATCAACAATTCTTTCCAAAAGGAATCCTGGGAATAAGGGGCTGTAGATGACATCTTTGTTGCCCGCCTGATGGATATAGGTACTATACCCAGTCATTTAGGCATGTAGTGGCCCTTGTCTCGGAAAAGGCAAGTTAGGATAAAAATACGGGGACATCCGGTCTTAACGCCCCTACTACTGCTGTAAGGCGGTATTACACCAACTACCACTTCTGGTTCCGGACCCGGACCCAAAAAATTCTTGTTTTCCTTCCTATTCGGTAATGCTTTCCTTTGGCTATACCATCATTTGCTCTGTTATACTCAATGGATGGATTCATTTCTCCTTTCGTTTTCTTCTTGTTCTTTGCCAAGGGATAGGTTCACGATCCCCACCTGGGAAGCACTCACTACGCTACGTAGACAAGCTCATTCGCAATTACTACCCATCCCCTTTCCTGGCCGCCTAGTATGTTTTCGATGAATTTATGGATAGCGTTCCTCCAGGCATAGATTTCTTCACTAAGTCTTCCTTGTTGTTCCAACCTAAAGACGAAAAGATAAGAGAATGAGTAGGACTAGTCTAATAAACTTTCATTTTGACCGCGGGATCACTGACGAAGCAAAAGACAGATAATTCACCATAGCTCAAGTTAGCTTTCTGAAATTGCATACCTATACAAGGGAGTACCGGCAAGACCGGCGCCTTGTTCTGCCATTAATAAAGAAGAAAGCCAGGGCTATTCATAACTTGTTGATAGCAGGGATTATGATACTAATGAAGCAGGTGTTAAGGTTAGGAAGTCACTTAGCCGTCTACAAAGGAAGGGACGGTGTCATGTCAGGTCACCGGAAGGATGAAGTCCACGAAACCTGAGAAAGATCATCATAACTCTATCCCTGAGCTCCTTTGGAGATCCTAGGGGTTTACTCGCAGAGGCGTCCACGGAGGCAGTTATTCTACTGTATTCCTAGGATTACCTCGAGTCTCGCACTCTATAATCGGTTAACCATGCGGGTTTACGATCGCTGGTCTAGACAAGCAGGGCCCACCTCCCCACGTCGAACGACTTTTTACGAGAAGCTTCAAAGACAGGGTGCAACATATATGGATAAATGAAGGAATGAAAACTTGATTTGACTTTATTCGAATTAGAGCGCTCTGGTACGCGGGCTTGGCTGGGGACTTTGGAAAGTCCCCGACGGTTGGTTGGATTGCTAAACAAGATTCAGCTGCTATTGGTGTTTGCTCTGGAAGTTTGTCCAAAGAGATTTGCGTTGCGATATACCTGTTTAGCAGGTAGGTATTGAGATTTAGGCGTAAGGCGGGGTGTGGAATTTACAAGACAACGCACTAACAAAAAAGAGTTCATTGGCGTTTATTGGGAGTTGCATGGGTGTTCAACGGGCGTTCCACCGGAGTTCAACGAACAGAGCTCTCCTAACAATCCAAAAGAATCTTTCTGGACGGTTCCCCGCCTAATGCTACCCTTGATTGACCGGGAATTGGTTGGTGCTGCCTTTCCTACCCTTGCTCTAGCCACAGCTTTTGGCTTTCAATATTGATCTCCAACTTGATTCTATAGGGCCTTGGTCAAAACATCAGTAGTTGAAGGTGCCAAATCCGACCTTACTTTAGGGGTACGGATAACTCTTTCCTTCTCTTCTGCTAGCAAGGGTGGCCCATACAGTTTTTAGCTCTCCACGTCTATTCCGGAGTACATCCCCATGTACGGAGGTGAATCCAGCCTAAAAGCTAATCGTTAGATACTCCCCCCCACAAAAAAATGGTGAATGGTCCGTATCGCAAAGTAAGCTTCAACTTCACAGGCAGCTTGCTTGATAGAGTGTGGTGTACCCTGCCCTAGTTAGTAAGGCTGGTGTAGTTGACTCGACCCGCCATCTCTTTCCTTCAATAATGCCTTCGCTTCAAGACGCTATTTACCAATAAGAATAGGAAAAGGACACTACCTTTTTGAATTGAAGAAGCCGAAGGGGTGAACGAGCGCTGCGGTAACGAGCCGTAAGAAAGATGAGCAGAGCATTCCTTCCGCCGGCCTTTATAGGAGTAGGGGAGCGTGGTGAGATAGATAGACGTCCAATCCTGCAGCAGCTAGTTGCTCGGCCTTAGTCTTGGGCGGATCTCACACTTAAATCAACCCCTTCGTACTTCGATTCAATCAATCGATCGATCAAGAGGCTAATCTCTTTTGTTTGGGCCGGTAGCTAAAAGAAAGTCCTCACTTTTTCTTGAACAAGGGAAGGGCAACATAGCATTAGCTTCAATTGAAAAAGCTCAACCTTGAAAAACAAACAAAGGTGGTAGGCCGAAGAACCGTTGAACGCTTCAACTTGTCCACTGAAGAAGGCGAAGGCTGGGCGAGAGACTAGGCCAACTTACTGCTTACTGCCATGGTTGAAGCTTTAGGCTCCATAGACGGAACTATGTATTAGGTATTAGGGGGGGGGGAGGACACCACTCAGCACCTAAGGTGGGGTTCAATGCCTAACAAAAACGGCCAAAGAAAAAAAAGGGGAGGAGAGAAAGAACGCATGCATGGGGATTCTGTCTGTCGGAGGTTCGAGAATCTATGAAAGGACATCTAAGACTAAGGAAGAATTAAAGGAAGTCCATTACTGAGAGAAGTGGTGATCTCGTCTTGCTTGCTGGGAGAGAGGAAGCTTCCAGACCACCCTTTCCAGCCAGATAGCGAGCGATCACTCAGCAATGAACACTGGCGGAAAGCGGCCGGGAATTAATACCTATCCCTTACGGGAATCGAACCCGTGTCTTCGACATGAAAAGACGATGTCCTAACCACTGGACGAAAGGGACCAAAAAGCCATTCTTCATATACCTAAGCTCCGAGAATAGAAGTGGTTCGTTTTCTTTCTTTTCTATACGCAATTCAAGATTTCGTTTGTGTTCATGTTGGCGGTTTCTGATGTGAATTCGGTGGGTCGTCCCCCCTTCCTACGGGTTCCCCCACCGACCCAGTGACACACCAACCACGCCCCTTCCCTTTCTCCGATCATAAAGCCCCCGGATCCCTTTCTTTTTCTTTCATCCTCCCTGAATAAGTAAGGCCCCGCTCTTTCTAAAAAAAAAAGGGCGAAGCGCCCGTTTGAAGTGGCGAAGCCCTATGCTACAGTAAGAAAGAAAGTACGTTGAGGTTAGGAAGTCACTTAGTCAAACTAAAAAGAAAGGGAGGCCGAGGTTACGAAGTAAGGTCAGCTGGTTAAGGAAAGCTCAGCTTATGAAATCACTTAGCCGTTAATTAAGTAGTAGTTAAGGCGTCGGTACGGAGTTGCGTCAGCTGTGGATATAGACTAGGCTAAGGGACGGACTTCATCTCTTCTATTCTCTTCACTTACACTTAACACTTCCGCTGAGTCTAACGAGGCTCAGGTGCGGAGCCTTCCACTGTGGACCGAGACTACCCAAAGGTAGAACACCATAGAAACTTCGCTGACTTTATCATAAACCTTGATTTCGCTACGAAAAAAAAGAACCCGGAATAGCGCAAATCGGTGCGTGTTCCACTTCCAAAGTCAGTCGTCTTTGCCCAAGTGTGAACTGCAGACGACTCTCCAGTGGTTCCATTCCTTCTTACAGTACTTCTGGGTCAACCCAACCCGAATGGTAAGAAGAGGGTCAGCCAAACAGCGGGCAGCTCCACTTTGTACGTTTGCTGAGCAGACCCATCAGGCATTTTCGAAAAGGGAAGGGAACTTCTCACCGAAGGAGGCAGTAGGAATGAAGGAGGCGGGAAGCTACCGTTTCTAGAATGCAAGCTTATCCTTGACTTTTTTTTAGAGCGTACCGGTATTTTGAAAAAAAAAAGTGATGGATGAGGAAACCGGAGAAAGTCGGGAACCATCGGTTACTTTTTGAATCAAAGTAGCGACGAGCCGAGTACTCCGACTACAGGGGGGGGAAGCAAAGCTTCGTAGACAGCTTCGCTTCCTCGTCGCTTCTTTCTGGCGACTAGCTTCTCAAGTGGGTGGCTTGGTAAGCAAGCTACCTTCAGCATCGGTAAAATCCCTATCAATAATAGGCCGGAATGGTGGGGAAGGAGGCCCTCCCTACTTCAATGGAAAGGGGGAATCGCCGTTTCACAGCCGCTCCTCTACAACTACTTTTCGCCCAAGATGATCACGAACGAAGACAGAGAATTGCGTAGATAGGAGGAGGAAACGAACCAACCCACTTGTCCTGATCGGAACGATTGAAGAAAGAAAGAGAATGGTGGCCCCTTTCGCCCAGGGGACATCGTCGGAGAACAATGTCGGGGACAGGGTGAGAACCTTCCGTTGGTTACGCCCTTTAAGTGTTGGTTCTTCCATATTTAGATATGGAGATAGATCCAGATAGAGATCTATATCTTTCTATCTTTCGATAGATCTATTGATAAATGGATATTGATCCGGTTTCAAGATCTATGAATAAGAGAGATCCCTAAATATCCATTTGAAAAAAGAGATGAATAGATAGGGCGGAGCCAGCTGAAGGAAGGGCGCTAACGCGCCCCTTATTGAAAACTAAAGCAAGAAACGAGAAAGTTGACTTTGAGAAAGAAGGGCCAACTCTTTATATATATATTATAATCTTAGTAAAGGAGCGTTAGCGCTTTAGTTTGATTGCTCGTTAGCGCCTCCCTACCCCTATTATATTAGTTTAGTAATAAAGGAACAAAAAGAAAGCCTTTTGACAACCTTACTAATGGAAAGGGGGTGCGCTTAAGCATGCGAAGAAAGCTCTTCGAGCTTCCCTTATATTATGGAAAGGTTTGTAGAAAGGGGCTTCTTTAAATATCCCATAAATGAAGTCAAAGTAGGAGCTTCAAAGCTTGTAGTTTAGGGGTGCGCAGGTTTGGAACCCTATACAAGAGGCTAGCGCGCAATGGCTTTCTCTGATAGAGGCTCGCTTCTCATTTTGATAGGAGTAGGTGTTTGCTGCTCGCTCGCTGTCTACTAAATGAGCCTTCACTGCCCGCCCGGCCCCTTTCTTTAATCTTAAGTAAAGTGAAGTCAAATCAATGAAGTGAACAGCCCAACCTCTTTGTTTGAAGCTTTGCCAGGAAGCTTCTACTTGTTGAAGCTTTGTTTTTCCTAATTCCGAAACACAACAATAGACTTGCAACTATAGTATAGGAAAAAGCTTCTCTTTGATAGCGGGAATAGGGAAGAAAGGATCTTATCGTAGATAGAGACTTAAACCTGTGCGGGGGTAGGGGCGGATGTAGCCAAGTGGATCAAGGCAGTGGATTGTGAATCCACCACGCGCGGGTTCAATCCCCGTCGTTCGCCCATCAATAAATGGACCATTTGTTACGGAGACACAAGACAAACCTAGAAAACATTTTTTCTGCAAGTCATCTTGAGGCTTTCAAACGCATCCAAGCAATTGGTATCCGATTGAAACATAGAAAGCGGTCGTTCACGTCATGTTGTTGAGAGGAACTGAAGGTGCTTTGCTCTTATCTGCATACAACTGGCACTGGTGACATTACATACTTCGCACAATCATGCTCCATTGTGAACCAGTAGTAGCCCATTCTGAGGATCTTTCTGGAAAGCATGAAGCCATTCATATGCGCGCCACAGTCACTACTGTGCACCTCTGCCATTAACCGGTTTGCTTCGCCCGTATCGACACATCTTAACAGCATGCTGTCATAGGATCTCTTGTACAGGGTATCGTTGCTCAGAAAGAACTGCATTGATAACCTCCTGATTGTCTTCTTGTCATTGTCAGTTGCCCCAACTGGGGACTTTCTCTCTTTGATAAGGACCCTGATATCATGATACCAGGGCTTGCCATCGAGTTCCTCTTCTGCGAAAGCACAGTATGCAGGCTCCTCTCTTACTTCCACCTTGATCAGATGGATGTCTCTTTCTTCTGAAATTCGGACCATTGAGGCTAGTCTTGCTAAAGCATCTGCGAACTGGTTCTTGGTCTTGGGCATATAACTAAAAGTGATCTTTCTGAACCGGATTATCAACTCCTCCAGATACTCACCGTACGGAATTCGCTGGGGTTCCCCCCCGGTCTTCCACTCTCCTACAGCTCGGCAGATAATGAGAGTAGAGTCACCATAAACTTCGATATCTCGTATTCCCAAATCCAGGGATGCTTGGAGACCTATAAAAAATGCTTCATACTCTGTGACGTTGTTGGTGCAAGCGAACCTCAGTTTCACTGCAATTGGGAGATGAGATCCCTGAGGGGATACTAGCACTGCTCCTATCCCGTTTACAAAGACGTTGGCTGCTCCCATCAAAGAATAGCCTCCATTCTGGGTATTCCTCCGGTTCTTCTTCTGTTGCAAACATCACCGCCTCATCAGGAAAATCAATCTGCATCGGCTCATAGTCTGTGAATTTCTTACTGAGGTAGTAAATATGGCCCTTTCCTTTCTGCCGGATTCGTCGCACTGTCCCAGTATACTACCCATGGACGATTCGAGAATTGTGAGATACATGATCAGGGGCCTTCCGGGAGTCGGAGGCACCAACACTGGAGGGTTTAGAAGGTACTGCTTGATCTTCTCGAAAGCTTGCTGGCACTCCTCAGTCCATTCTGTAGGAGCGTTTTTCTTCAATAACTTGAATATTGGCTCGCAGGTCGCAGTTAGCTGCGAAATGAACCTGGATATGTAATTCAGCCTCCCTAGGAAGCCTCTGACCTCTTTCTGAGTTGTTGAAACTGGCATATCAACTATGGCTTTGATCTTTGCTGGGTCAACTTCTATGCCTCGCTTACTGACAATAAACCCTAGCAGCTTGCCAGAGGTAACTCCAAATATGCATTTGGTTGGGTTGAGACGGAGCTGTTCTGAGCCTCTCAAATAGCCTCCTTAGGTTCACCAAGTGACTTTCTGCGTCAAGGGACTTGGCGATCATGTCGTCTACATAGACTTCTATCTCTTGGTGCATCATATCATGGAATAGGGTTGTCATGGCCCTTTGGTAAGTTAATCCAGCATTCTTCAGCCCGAAGGGCATCACCTTATAGCAAAAGGTCCCCCAAGAAGGTCAACCTCGAGATCACCCCTTTCGTATCTTGCTTTTAGCACATGTTGAGGGTTCCGCCGAGTTGTTTTTATCGGTGCACTTGATTCCAAAAACAATCTATGCCACTGGCAAGAGCATGATTGAGGGCTTTATACTCTAGTCTGTAACTCTTCAATTGGTCATTGGCTCTACCTCCGGCCCCTTCATATTCCGCATCCTGCTGCTTCTTTGCTTGCTTTTCTCGATCCATCAAACAGCGCTAGAATTTCAAGCTCCAGTCAACAATTTTCGTCAACATACCAGATTTCTTACGTCAAAGGCCATGTTTTGAGTATGGTTAAGAAAAAGAGATAAACAAGAGACTTCCCGACCGCAAGTTAACTTGAAGCAAGAACTCTTAGGCAAGGAGGGGCGTAGCTTTATCTTGCGTTTGAGACTGGGCAGCCCCCTTATTCGTACTCCGTACAAGCAGCAGGACTGGACTAAAAAGGTATTAAAGGCGAAGTATGCTGCTTAGTTTCGTAGCTCCGTTTGCCAGGCTCATCAACTGAGATTCCCAATTGCCGGTATCATTGAAAACTTGTGATTCCGGTCAAGTCAACTACTTGAATTCAGCAGCTAGCCGGGTGAGAAGTAGGACAAAGATCTCAGTCAGAATCAGAGAATTTCTCACTTGGCCCCTTTACTTTATGCTCTTTCTCTTTTGGATCGGATTCCGCCCTTGGTACGCTGAGGCTTTTCCCGGGTTTCCTCTTACTCTTAAAGCGGCGCAGCTCCCAACATTTGTCTCCAAGCCTATCTCCCACTTCCCATTGTGCTTTTGATTCCACCTCTCAATCGACGGGCGATTTCGAAATGCTTTGGCCCAGTAAGCGCTATGGACTAACTTCCTTACAGGCAGAGTTAGCAAAGGTACAGACAGTCCGATCTAGCCAGTGAGCAGAAGCGCTAATCACAAAAATAGCTCGTCAGTTAAGCTCTTCAGTGATGTCCCTCTCATCTGTGCTTGCCGCCTTTGCTATTACTAAAGGGTTGGCTGACTCCGGCTTTCCAGTCTTCTATTCCGCCTTCACTTGAAGTGATGACTCCTTTAGTTTCCTCTGAAGAAAGAAATAAGGTCAGGCAAATCCACCATTAAAGAGCTTACAGGGAAGGGTCAATCGGGCAGTTCAAGTAGTCTCTGAGAAGAAGAACGGGCCATCATCATTGTCTTGGCATCCCTGTGGAACGGAATCGGATTAGAGAGGCTGCTGCTGGTGGAGGTGATGGAGCCAATAAAGTTCAGATTGAATTTCTCACAAGCTAGCCATTAATAGGGTTTTTGCCATCTTTCAACTCATTCGACATCCTTTTCATTCGATGTGTTCCCATCCATTAAAGAAGAGGAAAGGCAAGTCCGAACCTGTCAAGTTCAGTCAGATTCAATTGACCGAGACTGGCGAGAGAGGACTTCTGACTCCTAAAAAGGGAGGATTCCCGGGTATTTTCTCAGAGGGGAGGGTCGGGCTTACCATGTTTAATAGGAGACCAGCCTAGCCAAGCCAGTAGTCAGAGAGCTTACCACGGGAAAACCAACTACACTAAGAAAGACCCAGGGTGGGGCTCGTTGAAGAAACTCGATGGTCGCATTCGATCTAGAATTCTTCTTCCCCAGTGATGTCACCCTCGGCGGAACTACCAACATGGAATTCCGGCTTCGCTAAAAGCACCTGGGCTATGCCTCGAACTCTCTTAACTGAACTGGCCAGGGGGTTAACTAAGAACTATATCTTCTCCGCATCAAGGAAAAGAGCAGAGATCTTTGTTGAAGACAGCACGGCAATGCGCAATCGCTAAACAAGACCACAAAAGCTATATCACAAAGATCAGTCTAACTAATCGGCCTAAGGCTTCTAGAGACAATTCCTATCTCGCCAAACTAAAGGAAAGGAGAAGAGCCTATTCTATTTCTATTCCGAAAGATCGGATTCTATACCACTAAGCCATTCGAACTTCCTGGCTAACACGAGGAATGGAAGAACAGCTTATTCGTATTAAACAGATCCATCTTATCAAAGAGCATTTACCCTTGCGCTGGGTCTTTCTCGCCTTGGCCTTTTGCCTGTGAAATTCAAACATTGCTTTTCCCTCACTCCTTGAACAAGAGTTTACAGCTGACCCAGAGCTAGCCACACCTCCGAAAGACGAGACTTCTTCCTCTTAGGGGAGAAGAAAGAGGAGACTATTTCAACAAGGCTACGAGTGATGGCATACTTTCCTTTATAAAGGATGTCCTACTTGACTTCTATTTAATATTTCACCGAACCCTACTTCACTCAATCAATCTCCTAATCTTAATCCTACCGCCCTTACTACAACTAAACCACCAACAGCGGGAGAGCCGACATTACTATAGAATGATAGATGTGCAGCGCATTCTGTAAGGCTAACAACTCATTCTTCAGCAACTCATTCTCTAACAGGAAAAGCAAAGACCTCATCTACCGCATCAACAGGTAATCCCGATCTCCAAACATCACATGCTAGCAGATCCTACCATCTAGTCCCCAGGCGACCGGTCGAGTACATTGTCACCATGCGGCGAAATCTATTCCAAACTATAGAAAATCAGACCCATTTCCTTATTCAATGAATGAAGAGAGCGGAACTACTCCTTCCAATGGCTTAGCTGCCTAGCTACTCTCAAAACAGCGTCTGTAAGCCTCGGATGATAGCTAGATTTGCCTCAATCTTTTTTGCCTTCCGCTTTCCTCAAGTTCGTAGTTTCCGCTATATCAAGAGTTTGCTGACCTTCTTGTGGATATCAATGTCACTACCCTTCTTCTCCGCATGATTGACTATAATAGTTATCCCCTTCTTTCCTCCAAAAGAGTCAATCTCATTCTTTCCTATTCTAGAAAAAGGATCCATCAGAGCCATCGTTAACCATTGGTCGTTAAGGCGTGTATTCTCAAAAGACCTATTTCTAGGGCTGGGCGCTGTGGCAATAGGCGCGTGATTTGGTAATAGGCCAATTTGCCCACTAAGGCGGGTAGAATGAATTCTTTCTTTCACTTCTGAATCCCAAAGAAGATTCGATTAGAGGGGTAGGGGTCAGTACACAAAGAGATTGAAGTTCTTCCATTTGCTCTCCTCCATTTCGAAGTTCGTAGCCTTCGCAGTAGCTTCTCTTTCCCACCAAAGAAAGTGTTCAGGAAGACCATCTCATTCTCCGGAAAGAAAGGATCAATTGAAAGCCTCTCATTCTTTCTGGTTAAAGTCAAGCCTATAATATAAATAGAATTCTTTCTTGCCCTCTCGTCTTGCTTTCTGCTAGACCAACCTCTTTTCCCGGGGAACCTGTAAAGACTTCTGCTACGAAAAAGGCTTGTGATAAGAAAGGCTCCTTTCCTTTTTTCGCGCTCTTGCTACGGTTAAGCGATCCTCTTCGTATAATTCGTCCAACCGCTATAATAGAGAATGTGTCCTGAAGTTCTTTGTAACCTTGTCAAGTTTGCTTCACTCTTTGGGCAGTTTCTTTCATAATCTTCCTCACCAAGGCGATCCGAGGTTGGAGCATAGTTGACGTTGAGTCTAAAGGATCTACCGCTGGATAGATAGCCCTTTCTTTGGAAGCTAATCTTATTGTTCTTTCTTCTTTGGCTTGGCAGCTAATCCTCTTGATAGTACGGTAGTAGCATCTAAATGTGCAAATGTCGTGGCAGGAGCAGGGTCGGTCAAATCAAATGCAGGTACCTAAACTGCTTGAATAGAAGTTATGGAACCCTCTTTGGTAGAATAGAAGTCATTCTTTCTTCTAACGCTTGTAAAGAAGGCATTTCGCGGGACTAAGGCTGGCTGGATAACCCAGAGCGGAAGGCATTCTACCCAATAAAGAAGATAAGGCGGATACTTCAGATCCTGCTTGGACGAAAGGGAATATATATATTTTCGAAAAATAGAAGTACTCATTAAGATCTCGGAAAGATTCCGCCATAGCATAGTTAGGGCAGTCAAAGCAACTCTCATACGAGCTCCCGGCGGTTCATTCATCTGACCGTAGACTCGATTTTGATTCTGCAATCTCTTCCCGCCCTTAGACTAATGACTCCTCCTCCTCTCACTCCAGATTCTTTCATTTCCATGTAAAGATCATTCATTTACTTCACGAGTACGTTCACCTACTCCGCCAAATAGGGATAGCCTTCCATGAGCTTTGGTTTGGCAATCTTCTTGATCAATTCCATAATGAGTACTCTTTCTTTGACCCACCCCCGAAGAGTCCTTTTTATCCTCCACGACGATAAGGGGCTCAAAGATCTACTACTTGAATCTTCCTGAATTCCTCTTTCAAAAAGACAGCATTTTCTATTTCTATGAAATTTCCCCATGTAAAGAAGTTCCTTCACGAGTTGTATAAAGGCAGGCGCAGATTGATGAATAGGAGGGAGATCCTGTGGAATAGTTTATGAATAGGAGATCTTGCGCGAGTCTCTTACCTCGAGGACCTAAACTAGAAAGAGGCTCTCCAAGCACGTTGAAGTCCTAGAGTAGCTCCGCCGACTGGAAGACTGAGAGGAGAGCTTCCGTGTCAATCACTTCCATTCCTCTCATTAGACCATCTCTAGCACTCATAGCTAGGCTAGAGCCAACACTCCCATTTTTCCTAATAATTGCTGTACTTCACCAAGTCACATTAATCTTTCTTGACCCAACACTTTAACTACGAGGGGCGTTCTAAAGTCAATCTTAGGCTAGGCATCTTGCCCGGGGTAAAGTCTACATCTAGTACCGGACCAATGATTTGAGCGAGACGTCCCAGCTTTCTCTTTTTTCAAACAAGCGTGGAAAGCCCATTCTAAACGGTCGTAGGCTTTCTTCTATTCTATTAAGAATAAGAAAGTGTGAAATATTTCACAATTCTCTTTTTGTTGCGAAAATGATCGAATTCAAAACGATAGCAAGTTGATCGCTGCTTAAGTCAATAAGAAATGGGAGTTAGCAATCGATTTTGTAAGTCAATAAGAAAGAAGAGTTAGCAATCGATTTAGGTTGGTACCATCCGCAATTCAATTCTTTACTTATTCCACTTCAATGAAGTTCAACCAAGCCATTTTCCAAATCTCAAGTCTATGAATCAAAATCTTGAGGAAAGTCTTTCATTTGTCTATCATTATAGGCAAGACCATCCATATTATCTATGGAATTCGAACCTGGACTCTATTTACGATTCATTCTTTTTCTATCTCATCGGCTCTTATTTCGTATTTTAGCAAATAGATTTAGCCCATCTTATCCAACCAAAGAGACTGAGATCTTGGCAGCATTCCGAGTCATTCCTTAACCCGGGGTTCCGCCTGAGGAAGGAGGGGCCGCGGTAGCTGCTGAATCTTCTACTGGTACATGGACAACTGTGTGGACCGCTGGGCTTACTACCCGCCTTGATCGTTACAAAGGACGATGCTACCACATCGAGCCCGTCGCTGTAGAAGAAAATCAATATCTTGCTTATGTAGCTTACCCCTTAGCCCTTTTTGAAGTCTCCTCTTACTAAGATCTTTACTTCGATTGTGGGTCATTTTTTGATTTGGGTTCAAAGCCCTGCGCGCTCTACGTCTAGAGGATCTGCGAATCCCTCCTGCTTATTCTAAAGCTTTCCAAGGCCCACCTCATGGCATCCAAGTTGAAAGAGAGAAATAATTGAAGAAGGTCCCCTATTGGGATGTACTATTAAACCTAAATTGGGCTTATCCGCCAACGCTAAGAACTACGGTAGAGCAGTTTATGAATGTCTACGTGGTGGATTTGACCAAAGATGATGAAAACGTGAACTCCCAACCATTTATGCGAGACCCTGTCTTCTTTTGTTTTGTGCCGAAGCAATTTAGAAAGCACAGGCTGAAACCGGTGAAAGAAAAGGGCATTACTTGAATGCTACTGCAGGACATGCGAAGAAATGATCAAAAGGGCTTTATTCGCCCGAGAATTGGGAGTCATAATGCATGACTACTTAACAGGGGGATTCACTGCAAATACTAACTTGGCTCATTATTGCCGAGATAATGGTCTACTTCTTGATTCACTACTACAATTCGGTGGAGGAACTTTATGCCAAGGGGGTCGTAAAGCTCATCTTTTTCAAAAGCGCTTGCTACTTCGGTGTGAATATGCTGCTCATCACACATACATATGAACCCTGAGTTGTGCTATTCACATATCTGGTCAACTTTGGTGTCATTGACCAAATGTACGTACTCTGGCTTTAAGTAAGCTAATGGTTGTGTGAGTAGTTGCTCGGGCATGTATGCCCACCAGGAAAGAAATGCAAGACTGAAGCACATAGACAATCCTAAGGTGATCTTTCTTTTGAAGGCCCACTTTCTTACGATTATGGGGCTTACCTCTTTGAATCTTGGAATTGACCTTTTCGTGACATCCGCTAGCTCAGTCATTCTTTCTTGTGGATCCGGTAGGAATTTCGCTCTCCTTTTTATCCTTTCCCGCATCTCAAGCTCAAAAATGGTATAGAAAACTAAGAAGGGCCTCCAAAGCCTTATGGGCCTTGTCTTTTCTAGCCTTTGTTCTTCTATCCGTTTGAATCTCCTCATTTTCATGTCCCAATCTAAGAAATTCTTCTGTGCACTCATAGCAAATCTTTTTTTATGTTCCAACTCCTCTTCCGCTATTAATAAAAAAAGTGTTTGTGATTGTTCCAGAAGAAATGAAACAAAAGATACGGTAGAGCTAGGACAGTTATTGTATGAGGTCTACCCAATGCTAGATGCAGAGGCGCATAATAGATCGATATGAACATCATGAGCTGTCCCGTAATAAAACCAGTTGTTGCTGATACTTTCTTCTCTCTTCTTCTTTTCTTTTTTTTTCGGCTCGATGAAAAAAATATAACCTGGTTGCGATCAGAGCCCTGGTTCCCCAGCTTTTTTTGGGGGCCTCGGGCTAGACTAACTACAGCTACATCCAGGCGGTACTTTTTCTATTATCACGACATGGACTCGGGGACTGTATTCAGTACCAAGGTTATGATATTTCTTTCTGGATTGTGTTTGTCTTCAGTGGGGTCTTGTTACACCCATAAGTCACTCCCTTAGCCAAGTTCCACTAGACCACCAAAAACTCTGACTCCTTGTATTGGGCCTGTCGATCCTCTCCTACGCTAGAGCCCGCCGGCTCCCTGTGGACGGTACCAGTCCCAATAGAAAAAAGACGAGCTGCTAACATGGAACGAGCCTCTCTTCCCTTGCTAGCTGGATAAGGTGGGTTGCTTTCTCATAGTCTCCATTTCGAGATGGTGGATCAGGCTAATCAGACTTGAGCTCTCTCGTCTGGAATGTAGGGACGTTTAATAATTCCTTTTGTAGTCGGTATGGGGCACGCTTCTTTGAGGAGACAACTGAGGCAAGTAGCTAGTTGACTGTAGGTTTAGAGCACGCTAGGATAGATTCTAACTAATTCTCTCTCTCCGGTCTTGCTCTTCCTCTTGCTAGGCGAATGGGCTTTGGTGGATCCGATCCCCCAAGCAAGGTTTTCATTCCTGCTCTGGGGGTTGTCGTAGATCACTAGGAGAGATAATAATGTATTAGCTGTTAGCTCTTCTTGCCTAGTAGCGCTAGGCTGTCTTCTCTTTGTAGTTGGGAGAGCTGGATGGGGCAAGGGGTCTTTCTTTAGGACTTCTTAAACCCGGCAGCGAGCGAAAGGGGGCTAGGCTCCTTTTCTGTACGAGCATCGAGCAGAAGACCTTTCACGATAGGCCTAAGAAGGAAGTTCGCTCTTTCCCTATTTATTGATCTTGCTAACTCGTGAACTAACTAAATCAAGTAGTTCTTCCCCTGCCCGCCATGACTGACCTGAGGAAGGACTGGTCGAAGGGCTGTCCTTTCCAGGTACCATACCATTTTCTAGCATACTATCTTTTGAAAATAGTCTGTTTAAAATGGTATGCTCTTCTAGGGATAGAGCACTCTGTAAGAATCCCTTCTTCTCTCCCGCCTGGGCCTCTCTCTAGTACCTATATCTAGTATCCGACGCAGCGTACGCTATTTAGTTGTCATTCCTCCGTCTGTCCCGATATGGATTCCGGTACCCCCGTCTTACTCCTTCTGTTGCCGAAGAACAAAAAATGAGTTTCACAAAATGGGTTGTATTTGTATTAATACAAGAAAGGCTCTCTCGCCGAGTGAATCCCCAAGAGAAGTCAAGATAGGGAGAATCTTTTCCTCCGGCTACCTTCTCGTTGTTAGCGCAGGGGAGTCGCTGCTATCTGCGACCGAGGATAAGCGATTGCAGTTTTTAACTTAACTTAATATCCCGTAGGGTTCGGTTGTTCGCCGATTCAAGTGGTACGTGGGTCAGGTTCATCAGACGTGTTTCAGACGTTTGAGTCTGCTTGTTCTTCCTTGTACTTCGACGTTGCGATATGTTGCCCCCACCCCAAGTGATTTAGCTTTGGCGTCCGTGCTCGCGCATTCATTTATATAAGTAGAGATTTGCCTACGGATCCTTCGTTCCCTTTGTTCTTGACCCATGAGGAAAGATAGCCCTTCATTTCTTACCGCTACATACGTGGTGCCGGTTGCTGATTGGCCCAATTTTGGATTGTCCCAGCTAGGGTAAAAGTCCCAGTCAAGACTCAGGCGACTAGCTCTTCCGGCTCTTTCTCGCTTGCAGCTGTTAGTAGTAGCTCTCTCCGAGCTCCGGGGCTCTGCTGTTAATAATTAATAAATAGGGGTGGTTCGGGTTGTTGTTAGGTAGGCTATGGATAGCTGCCCTGTACTGAAAGTTGAGAGAAAGGTACCCCAAGCCCGGATCTATTAATAAAAGAGCTCGACTAAGAGGGTCTCGCCCCAGGACTACCTAATTTAGTCTATTGAGAGACCACACCCTACGCTTTCTTTCTCCAGCAGCTAATGAAAAGGGCGGGTTGGGCTTTGTTAGTCTAGACCTAGCAGGGCCTTTCCTTTACTTCCCGCTCAATAAAGAAGGCTGCTTGCTCATTCGCGCCATTTGTTCTTGTCCCCAAGGCCAAGGGTCCGCCCTTTCTACCCCACGGGATTGAGTTTGCTCACGTGAATAAGCAGGATCGCCTAAGAGCGCTCCTAGCTCTTAAGGGTAGGTAGCTTCCCCTTTCCTGGAGATTGGTCTCCCTCTCTTAGTAGGAGGTTGACTATATCCACAACTAATTGTGTAATATAAAAAATAGGTTGTGAGCCACCCTCGACGTTTTGGATTTCTTCCTAGGTGCAGGCCTGTCCTTCTTTTTATTGTAGTTGATTGAATAAGGCTTCCCCGCTTCTTCTTTGTTCTTGTTCTTTCGTAAATCGCGTCTTTTTAAGCCAAAAAAACGGTGTTTTCAAAACGATTCGATTTTTATCTGAGTCTACGGAGAGAAATCGGTCTTTAAGCGAAAATCCCGGGTTTTCTAAAACCTTCTCGTGATGATCTCACTCCACGGAGGGAAAAGGTTTGTTAATTCATTCAAAAGACGGGGTTTCCTAGCTCATATAGTGGAAAGTCCCCTTCCCGCATCGATCCCTCGAGGTGGAAGAATGATTAAACCTGCCAAGTCATATAGTAGTAATGCCTTTCCCAATCCTCTATCGAAGGAAGCCCCTCCGAGGGTGAAAGAGGTGGCTAACTTTCCTTGCCCCAGGGAGCTTCTTTGTTTATGTCACTAAGTGGGCAGGTCTCTGGAGTGTGCTTCTATCGCCCGAGCAAGAGAAGGGCTGCAGATGAGCTATCAAGTCGTGCATTTCTCCCGAAAGTGAGGACAATGCCCCGGATATCCTCATAGGTGTCGGGTTTACCAGGGTAAGGTAACTATGAAATCGTAGTTAGCGGGTTTCCCTCCTTCCATAGCATCTTGCTTTCCTGGGTAACTATTCAAAGACGAAACCCCTCGGTTTTCTTCTTAAAGTAGCTTTCCTTTCGGGTTGGACCAACCCTAGGGTGCTAGTTTGTTGAAGTCACTAAGCGTGATAGCTTAACCGCGCTTCTAGCTCTATCTCTATAAGGAATTCTTAAACCGGCCATGCCAGACAAGTACTGGTTTAAGTTCCGCCATCCCCTCTCCCAGTTGCTATGGATCGAGAGAGCCCAAGCCCAGGCGCTCCTCCTGCCTAAAGGCATAAGTCTTGTATCTGCCCCTTTAGTGCAACAAATAGATTTGAGTTTTGTAACCTAATAGGGTTGTGTTCATCCTGCGTACTATCTGCTATACGCATTAATTGGTGCATCTCCTGTATAGGAATGACCCTCTAGTAGCTGCACATCGTAGTCAACAACTGATTTTGGAATAGAATCGGTTCTTCCCTCTCTCTCCTATCTAATAGAGGAATTCATTGCTTTTGTTCTGACTGGGCTTTCCCTTACTTTTCGTTTGAGTCCGCCTCTCTATTATGAACTAGTTTCCTAGACTACCGGTAGGTAACCCCCTACATTGGCGAGTAGGTCTCTCTCTCCCCTTCCGTCAAAAGTACCGGGGGCACTGCTAGAACCCCTATGACACTTGGAGATTTCTTGCCTATGTCACTTGTACAGTCCTGTAACATGGTCAGTGTGCCATATCCGTCTTGGGGTTGAGGACGCTTCAAAGTCTGATTCTGAAGAGACACCGACCCTAGTCAGTGTAAATGATGTAGACGGAACCCGCTCTGGGCTTGATTACCACCGAAAATGTCCCGAGACGGTCGAATGTAAACCCCACGGTGAAGAATAAAGCATTGCCCGGCTTAGATGAGCCTTTCGATTATGATTTTTTAGCACAACTCGCTAATGTCCCAGCTAGAATTACCATGTATGACTTGTTGAGGTTGTCACCTGACATCCGACAAGGTCAAGGCTCTATCAGAAGCCGATAAGTATGCACCCCCACTCAAAATTAGAACACCAGATACAAGTGAATGATGTACCTCAAGAAGAGAACCGAGGCATACAATAGAAGATGAAGGCGGAGGAGCCAGACCTCACATTTTCTCGAGAAGACTTGTTGTTAGGGGACCTTCACCATAATCGTCCACTGTACCTTTCAGGATAGATTGGTGAAGTCAAACTCCGCCAAGTGCAAGTAGATCCGGGGGAATCCCTAAATGTTATACCCCTAAAAACGGTAAGGAAGGTCGGGATACTCACCAGGAAGCTGAGCAGCACTAAGACCCAGGGTACAACGCTGAGTCTCAGAAAGCTATGGGCAAGATTCGCCTCAAGTGCCAGATTGCAGATCTTAAGACAGAAGTCACTTGCTACGTGATCGAGAACGAGACTTACAACAGCCTTTTGCTGGGAAGGCCGTGGATCCATGCAAACGGCATTGTACCTTCAACTTTGCACCAGTGTTTCAAGTACGTTGACAAGAACGGTCAAGTACAAAGAGTCTTTGCGGAGAGGAAGGCTAGGGAAGGTTGAACTCATACACCTACTCATGTTGAAAGGATCCCAGAAATATGAACCTACCTACTTAAGCTCGCTTCTTCCTAAAGGGAGTAGTGGGAAATACGCCTACTAATATGAAACCTCCGCTAAGAAGTCTTAGATCCATCAAGGCTCATCTCACTAAGAAAGGTAAAGGAAAGAGTCCATTTTGCATTCCATTTGAAAATATTTGACGAAGATGCGCCCACTGCTAATACAGTTCCTTTTCTTACTCACTCGATAGTCGTAGCTGCTATCCCAATAGTTGTAGCTTCCTTCTCTTATGTTGAGAGCAAGGTCTTCCTCATAGGTTCTTTTTGTATATGTTTCAGAATACCTTCCCAGCGCTTCTAGGCTGCATAAGGGAGTAATCAAAACCTTCGCTCGAGATGGTCTAAGGCCTTAGTAGGAGGACATCTTAGTCTAAACTGATTGTTTCAGAGACTCGGTTGTGTAATAGAATAGGTTGGACCCTTCCTGATCCAAGCCAAGATGAGCTAGCCAGTCTTTCATTTCTTCCTAAAGAGAGTCCATTGCCCGTTCTGCGGATCTTTCTTTCCTGGCTGGAATCATCGATGGGTTGGGCATCAATCCATCTCCTAGGGTGAAAGCAGTAAGAAAGTCAAGAGTAAGGTGATCCGGTTCTGAAAGGTAAAGTAACCCTCCAACGCACTAAGGCAATTAGCTCTGAAAGTGGTCTAGGGCTAACATGCCTAGCTCTGAAGGTCATAGGTTGTATGGACTTAATCAAAGGTAAGGCAAGGGTAAAGGGTTCATAGGAAGAATGCCATACCAACAAAGCATGATTTAAGCAAGTGTTAGTGTGTTGTCGAACGCTGGTCCGTCCGGTCCAACAATGAATGCTCTCTCCATTCCATGTGAACACCCGTACAATGTTATAAGTTAAGGTAAGCCGGTCTCTCCAAGGTTGGTAAAAAGGCAAAGTGGTTAGTAGCACTAAAAGCAAGTAGGGATCTAAAGGTCCTAAGAAAACTGTAAGTGCTCACCCCCATCTGATCTCATAAGTTCTTGGAGTAATTTATCCATAGGGCAGTTCCGATCTGACGATCCCACCAACTGAGCTGTCCAACTGCAGTATGGGGGAATGAGAATTGTTAGTAAAGGGAAAAAAGGAAAACCTCT